CACGAGGATTTTCAGTCCTCTGCTCTACCAACTGAGCTATCCCGACTTTTCCCGATGCACCATCCCCATACTATTTCGAAGACTTGTTGGGTATATGTCAGTCAATTAAATAGACTAAGCATAGCATTAAAAAGTCTTACCCAAACCCTGTAATTTATTGGTCTTGGCTTGGATCTTCAAAAATAAAACTTTGTAAGTTTAACTAAAAAAATTTATGTTAACTGTGACTGATTCAAATAGGTATTCATAGATGTTGATTTGCATATATTATATATTGTATATCTATATCTAGATCAAAAGACTTGTGATAAGAGAGAAACTTTTCTCCCACAATCCGATCCATTTGTGAAAGAGTCGAATGGCTGAGAAACATAACTAATGTGGAACCACTAAAAATAAAAAAGTTAGAAAAATAGGTAGGGAGTAGATCGAACCTTTTATTGGGGATAGAGGGACTTGAACCCTCACGATTTTTAAAGTCGACGGATTTTCCTCTTACTATAAATTTCATTTTTGTCGGTATTGATATTGACATGTATAATGGGACTCTATCTTTATTCTCGTCCAACCAGTCAGTTCTTTAAAAAATCTACCAGGTTATAGAATAACTGATTTGATCAATGAATATTATTACTTCAACTTGGAATCGCAAGAATTATTATATTTGTTTTGCATATAACATAAAAAATAAAGATTTGGATTTGGGTCGCCTCTTTCCTATTTTATTACGTATTTGTACGTACGTATATGGGTTCATCCTTTTGGGAATTAAAATAGAAGGATTCCTCGATCAACGTAGTTAACTCTATTCGTTAGAACAGCTTCCATTGAGTCTCTGCACCTATCCCTTTTTTTGCTTTCTGAACCCTCTTTTTGTTTTCTGAAAGCAGGATTTGGCTCAGGATTGCCCATTTTTAATTCCAGGGTTTCTCTGAATTTGAAAGTTATCACTTAGTATGTTTCCATACCAAGGCTCAATCCAATCAAGTCCGTAGCGTCTACCAATTTCGCCATATCCCCCTTTTTGTTTTGAGACCGGAATCTCGTTGGGATACCATCCCTTTTTTCGTTCATTTATTCTGTAGCCATTTACATTTTAATCTTTAATTTAAATATAATAAAATAATAATATAAATAGAATAGAAATCATTTCTATATAAAAAAAGTGTCTCTGTCTCCTCCTATTTTTTTATCTCTTTTCTATTTTCTTTGATATATCGTAGTACCTAGGTTTGGATTTAATCCAATACAAAACGATTCTATCATTGATGTATCCGCAATTCAATATGGATTGATATATACCACATATATATGCCTCTTTTACTCTCAGTTTTACCTCGATATTTTGAATACTCAAACGTTCGATTCTTTTTTTGCCTTAATTTCCTGCCTTTCCGAATGAAACTAGAGGAATGTCTCATTATATATTATATAATCCGGATTTTATCCTTATCTTTTCCTTAGGGCCGCCCTTGTATGTCTAATTAGAATAGAGTTATTATACTCTAAGTTATTAGACTCTAAGTTAAGTACGTACTCTAAACTAAAATATATATATCTACTAATCCATTCAAATTTCCATTATACATACATTAATAATTAATAAATATAAATAATTCGAATAAAAGGGGAATTTGAAAAATGAGATAAAATATAATAATATATATTATATAGTATATTCTATTAATTGTTATAGAATTTTTTTATTCTGTATCTATATTCGATTAGAATAAAAAAAGAAAATGAGAGTCTCTTCATCATATCATTATGAATTAATATGCAATAGCTAAGATTCCTGTAGTTTACTAAAATCCTATGCACAGCACAGTGAAATTTATTTGATGCGAGCCCGCTTAGCTCAGAGGTTAGAGCATCGCATTTGTAATGCGATGGTCATCGGTTCGATTCCGATAGCCGGCTTTTATCTCTTTGCTCTTTTTTTACATTACAGAAAATTTCTGCTTGCAATCAAGAAATATTGAAAATACTTCGTACCCCTTTTTCTAAGGATGACTGATCTATTATGTATGGCGTAAGAACTCCCAACTATGAATAAAAAATGGATTCGAGCAATTCAATCTCTACCTAACTTAACCTCGGATATATATACAAAAAAGTCTGGGTATTGATACAATTCATCTCATTCTTCTTTGTAATTACAGTACTTCAGTGGATTTAGCTTCGTTTATCGTTTAGTTCAGTCTTAATTTAGATTTGTTCTGTAAAAATAAATTTCAATAAAAAAAGGAGTCTTTATGTCTCGTTACCGAGGGCCTCGTTTCAAAAAAATACGCCGTCTGGGTGTTTTACCGGGACTAACTAGTAAAAGGCCGACACCCGGAAGTGATCTTAGAAACCAATCGCGCCCCGGGAAAAGATCTCAATATCGTATTCGTCTAGAAGAAAAACAAAAATTGCGTTTTCATTATGGTCTCACAGAGAGACAATTACTTAAATACGTTCATATCGCTGGAAAAGCGAAAGGGTCAACAGGTCAGGT